TAGCAATTGGGGTTATGGATTTTCAGTTTATGGGGGGTAGTATGGGATCCGTAGTCGGGGAGAAAATTACCCGTTTGATTGAATACGCTACTAATAAATTTCTACCTCTTATTATAGTGTGTGCTTCCGGAGGGGCACGCATGCAAGAAGGAAGTTTGAGCTTGATGCAAATGGCTAAAATTTCTTCTGCTTTATATGATTATCAATCAAATAAAAAGTTATTCTATGTACCAATCCTTACATCTCCTACTACTGGTGGAGTGACAGCAAGTTTTGGTATGTTGGGGGATATCATTATTGCCGAACCCAATGCCTATATTGCATTTGCGGGTAAAAGAGTAATTGAACAAACATTGAATAAAACAGTACCCGAAGGTTCACAAGCGGCTGAATATTTATTCCAGAAGGGCTTATTCGATCTAATCGTACCACGTAATCCTTTAAAAAGCGTTCTGAGTGAGTTATTTCAGCTCCACGCTTTCTTTCCTTTGAATCAAAATTCAATCAAGTAAAACATTAAGTTCAATTATTTTATTTGGAGCAAACAAGTAATTAGTTTAGCGGAATCCAAGTAAAAATCAGACGAATGGAGTTTTCTTTGTTGACATAAGATCTAATTGTAGAAAGAATCAAAAGTCGCGGATAATCCGCCCCTTTTTATTTATATTCTTGATTATTGATTAAGAAGCCTCTATCAACAAGATAAAAGATTCAATTCTTATTTTCGTGAAATTAGGCAAATAAAACAAATTGCCCCTTCTCGTCTTACGGTATATATAATTCAAATCTAGAAAACATAGATATAGAATTCTTTATCTTTCTATATCTTCCGATAATCCTATTTTGACTAAGAATCCCTGTTGGATGGGATTCTAACAAACCCTTCGCTAATTTGTAAGAAACTTTTTCTTTAGTAAATGAAATTAGAAGACAAGAACAAAAGATGAAGAAAAGAATAAAAAAGGCGATTATCATCCATATCCTTTCATATCTTTCATGTAGAAAGATGAAAAACTACATTATAGACTCACTTAGATAGATACTTAGATCTATACTTAATAGATATTAAGTAATAATAATTCCAATTTAGAATTATAAAATTATAATAAGATATCCCTATAAATATAAATAATATAAAATTGAAATAATAATAACAGGTACAAATAGTAAATCGAGGTACCCATTCTATGACAACTCTTAACTTTCCCTCTGTTTTGGTGCCTTTAGTGGGCCTAGTATTTCCGGCAATCGCAATGGCTTCTTTATCTCTTCATGTTCAAAAAAATAAGATTGTTTAGAGCCGATGGGACAAAATCTCATCCATTTTTTTTTTTTCAAAACTTAGACTTGTATCATAACACAGATATCCATTTAGTCAAATATGGTATAAGCGGCTTCCGCCGAAAAACTCTTATATCTGTAGAAACATGATATATGGGTAAATGGATTCTGGCTATTTTCAAATAGACCAGAATCACCGGATGGCTGAAATGAAAAGTAGGTCTATCTATACGTATGTGGATATCTTTAGTGAGATCACCCGAAGGGTATGTTATTAGTTTAGATCTAACCAATTTAATGAATTACTCCTAAAGGTTCACATCAACCTAGTGCTAGTTGATGAGAGTTACTTCGGAAACAAAAGGACTAAAGTCAAATTCATTTGGGGTATTCTCTCAATTCCAATAAAATGCAACCGGATCAAGTATGAGTTGTCGATCAGAACATATATGGATAGAACCTATAACGGGGTCTCGAAAAACAAGTAATTTCTGCTGGGCTGTTATCCTTTTTTTAGGTTCATTGGGATTCTTGTTGGTGGGAACTTCCAGTTATCTTGGTAGAAATTTGATATCTTTATTTCCGTCTCAGCAAATAGTTTTTTTTCCACAAGGGATTGTGATGTCTTTCTATGGGATCGCGGGTCTTTTTATTAGCTCTTATTTGTGGTGCACAATTTCGTGGAATGTAGGTAGTGGTTATGATCGATTCGATAGAAAAGACGGAATAGTGTGTATCTTTCGTTGGGGATTTCCTGGAAAAAATCGTCGCATCTTCCTCCGATTTCTTATAAAAGATATTCAGTCCGTCCGAATAGAAGTTAAAGAGGGTATTTATGCTCGTCGTGTCCTTTATATGGATATCAGAGGCCAGGGAGCCATTCCATTGACTCGTACTGATGAGAATTTTACTCCACGGGAAATTGAACAAAAAGCTGCTGAATTGGCTTATTTCTTGCGTGTACCAATTGAAGTATTTTGAGAAATGAGCTGAAAAATGAATGCTTTCTCAGCAGGAGGGAAAAACTCAAGAATCCTCCTTTTTCTATACCATATTTCTATAACATAACTTAACTGAGGTTTCTTCAGAACGTTCATTCGAGCCAAACCATACATATACGGAACAAGTATAAAATCAAACTATTTTTGTGGTCTTTTATATGTATGGAAATCTACATAACTCAATTCAATAACAAAAAAAAATAAGTAACAAATTGAAA